TGACCCAAATAGACGCGTCCCGAGTTCCATAGAGATTACTTCTCAATACAATTTTTTTCAAATTCATTAAAATTTCATGTACTGATTCTTGAATACCCGCTATGGTAGAATATTCATGTGGTATTTTCTCAGATTTTGCACGTGTGATACATGTTCCCTCTATTTCTCCGAGCAAAGCTCTTCGCATCGCAATGCCTATTGTGTCCGCTTGACCTTTCCTAAGTGGAGACAGAATAAAGCGTCCATAATAAAGACGCTTACTGTCTGCTCTTGATTCAACACACTTCCACTGCAGTGTCCGAGTGGATGTTCTTACTTTCTCTCGAACCATAATAATCTATTTTGATCAAATCCTTGAATTTGAATTATTTATTTCTCTTGAAATCTCTTCAATGTTTATTTTTCCTTTTACACACGTCTTTTTTTAGGGGGCCTACATCCATTATGTGGCATAGGAGTTACATCCCGTATGAAACTTAATAGTATACCACTTCTACGAATAGCTCTTAATGCCGCATCTCTTCCGAGACCGGGACCTTTTATCATGACTTCTGCTCGTTGCATACCTTGATCTGCTACTGTCCGAATAGCATTTCCTGCTGCGGTTTGAGCGGCAAAAGGTGTCCCCCTTCTTGTACCCTTGAATCCACAAGTACCGGCGGAGGACCAAGAAATCACCTGACCCCGTACATCTGTAATAGTCACAATGGTATTGTTAAAACTAGCTTGAACATGAATAACTCCCTTTGGTATTTTACGCGCATTCTTACGTGAACCAATACGTCCATTTCTACGTGAACCAATTTTTGGTATAGGTTTTCCCATATTTTATTATCTCATAAATATAAGTCAGAGATATATGGATATATCCATTTTATGTCAAAAGCGGATCCTTTCTATTTTTCGATTTTTTCATTTTTTTTATTTTTTTTGTGCATCCGTTCAAGCAAGCCCCCCTTTTTTGTTTTTTTGATTTGTTTTTTGGAAAGATTATCCTTGTCTTTGTTTATGTCTTGGATTGGAACAAATTACTATAATTCGTCCGCGTCTACGAATCAGTCGACATTTTTCACAAATTTTACGAACGGAGGCCCTTATTTTCATATTTGTTATTCCTTAACTGAATTCCGAATTTTTTTATTGGAAGAGAATAGGGTTTCCTGAAATTTTTAACTTATAATTGTTTGTACCCCCATAAAAAAAAAAGAATGTTGAAGTTGAAAAACAGTATAATCATTCGAATTTTTGTTCCGGAGTCTATAACCCTCCGCTTGAATAAAAATGATTTACTTCTATTTTTTACTTTATCTCCCGGTAGTATACGTATAAAACTATGTCCAATCCTTCCGGAAACATTACCACCTATAATCTATATTTTCGAATCTATATTTTCATTATCTAGAATCTTATTTTCATTATAGGAACGAACCTGGAACATACCATTGGGAAGTGATTCAGTAATTAAACCCTCATGATTTTATTTCTATTGCAGTTAAAACCCCTTTCCCGTATTAACTAATGTATGTGGATGTGGAGTGATATTAGAAACCCGCTTTTTCTCTCTCTTTTTTCACAAAAATGTATGTAAGTTTCTCATAGAATTCGGATATCAGAAAGATTACCATATATAACATAAAATTTCTCCGCCGATTCTTTCTAATCGAGCCTCTCGATCTGTCATTATACCTCGAGAAGTAGAAAGAATTACAATCCCCATCCCTCCTAAAATTCTAGGAATTCGTTGATAATTAGAATAGATTCGTAGACCAGGTCTACTGATTCGTTTTAAATTCAAAATAGTTTTATATGACCCTTTCCTATTTCTTCTATGCCGTAGAGTTAAAACTAAAAAATATTTGTTGCTTTCCCTATGTTTTCTCACGTTTTCAATAAAACCTTCTCGGAAAAGTATTGTAACAATGTTTTCGGTGATGGTAGTAGATGGTATTCGAACCGTCCCTTTTCTATTCATGTCAGCATTTCGTATAGAGGTTATTATGTCAGCAATGGTGTCCTTACCCATAATAAACTAAAATGATTGTTGCCCTTGACTTTTGATATAATCAACATGCTCTTTTATTAATTATTAAAATTCATTATTATTTATTTTTTTTATTAATATTTTTAAAATTTATTCTATTTAATTTATTATTTATTATATTTTTTTTTATAATAATTACAAAAGAAAAGGTATATGCGTGAGACATAATCAATCTATTAATTAATCTATTTCATTCAAATACTATAAATATATCATAGTCTCGTCTTATAATACTTCGGGTGCTAATGAAACTATTTTAGTGAAATTTAACTGTCTCAATTCCCGAGCGATCGCACCAAAAATTCGAGTTCCTTTTGGATTTCCTTCTTGATCAATGACAACTGCAGCATTATCATCATATTGTATTATCATACCGTTGTTACGCTTGAGTTCTTTACAAGTACGTACAATTACAGCTCTGATCACTTCTGATCTTTCTAACGGTGTATTTGGTACTGCTTCCTTGATTACAGCAACAATAACGTCACCAATATAGGCATATCGTCGATTACTAGTTCCTATGATTCGAATACACATCAATTCGCGGGCCCCGCTGTTATCGGCTACATTCAAATGGGTTTGAGGTTGAATCATATCATTTTTTTTTCTCTGTTCTTTCAGTGCAAAGGGCGAAGTAAAAAAAAAAAAGAAATATTGTGTATCAAAAAAAAAAAAGAAACCTACAATTGCAATTGTTTTTTTTCATCCCAAAGACCTCTTTCCTTTGGTTCTAATTATTATGCCGAAATAATGAATTGAGTTCGTATAGGCATTTTGGATGCTGCTATTGCAATAGCCTTTCTGGCTATATTTTCTGTGACTCCGCCCATTTCATAAAGTATTCTACCTGGTTTAACGACAGCTACCCAATATTCGGGAGATCCTTTTCCTGACCCCATACGTGTTTCTGTAGGTCTTACAGTAACCGGCTTGTCTGGAAATATGCGTACCCAAATTTTTCCACCGCGGCGGGCATTTCGTGACATTGCTCGCCGCCCTGCTTCTATTTGTCTAGATGTGATCCAAGTGGGTTCAAGTGCTTGAAGAGCATATCTACCGAAGCAAATATGATTACCTCGAGAGGATATTCCTTTCATTCTTCCTCTATGTTGTTTACGGAATCTGGTTTTTTTGGGGTTATAGTTGATGGTTTTTTCTCAATTCCATCTCTACTACAGAACCGTACATGAGATTTTCACCTCATACGGCTCCTCGCGAATGAAACGATTAAAATAGAATATACATGGATTTCATGAATAATATATCGAATCGTGGTGGGACTTTTTGAGATTTCATCTAATCTATTGGTTTATTGGAAATTTGTATATCTTGTTTTGATCTATAACTAAACAAGTATTCTTTGTTACAAATATTCTTTTTCTATTATAGACAATTCTTGTTATCTAGATATAAATAGATAATGTTGTTTTCTTATGTTATAAGGTTCTAACGAATCTTTATTTTGTTTTTCCTTTTATTACCATATCGGATTGGCCCCTATTTAGAAATCCAATAAAATCCAAATTTTCGCGGGCGAATATTTACTCTTTCATTATCTATTTCAGATGTAGGGTTAGCCCATGACTCCTCAGAACATGATTCCTCAGAATAAATGGATTGGTTTTTGGTTCCTTCCGCCATCCCACCTAATGAATCATTAAGATTTGTTTTTAATAAAATCTTAGGCATTCACAGGTTCCGTCGTTCCCATCGCTTCTCACTTAATGGTTAGGTCTCAATTGTACAATGGAGCCTCTAATTCAAATTCAATTTTGTTTTTTCTTTAGTCAACCTTCTCAGTTTTTAGTGACTCGGGGCTCTTGATTTGTTTGTTCGATCAATATAGTTATCTAATTATGGATTAATTAATATTGATGCTTTATTACACTACCTTTTATGACATGACTCATAGACCTTACATATTAGAATTCTATATCATTGATATTATTTTTCTCTCTTTCTTTCACCCTTTCATTTATCCATATATTCTTATTGCTTCACAACTCATAATCAGATTCGTTTTTCTTTTTTTTTATGCAATATTTCAGTTGGTATAATGATATCGCTAATATATTATATCTTTACTTATATCTTCACTGGTTCTTTAGATCCAGATAATGCGAAGCGATGAGTTGGTTATTAGTTCTATAGTTATTAATTAATACTACTACTACGAGTTGGTTTATTTTTTTTTAGAATGGTTAGAATTCAACAAAAAAATAAACCAACGCAACGAGTCGCACACTAAGCATAGCAATTATATCAATATCAAATGATTAATCGAATTTTTATTCAATCTTATAAAATTTATTAAAATTTATTTAACAGAATAAGAATAGAAGAATTTTTCATTTTTTGTTTTTTCGCTAGATAGAACGTTAACGATAAGGCAAAGTTTATTATTCTTCGTTTACAAATATCCAAATTTTGATGCCTAATACCCCATAAATAGTTCGAACTGTATAAGAACAATAATCAATTTTTGCTCGAATGGTTTGTAGAGGAACCCTACCTTCTCTGATCCATTCGACACGTGCAATTTCTTTTCCATCGATACGTCCCGCAATTTGTACTTGAACTCCTTTTGTACCCGCCTGTTCAGTTAATTCAATAGCTTTTTTCATTGCTTTACGAAAGGAAACTCTATTCTTTAATTGTCCGGCTATAAATTCTGCAAGAATATTAGGGTGTCCATAAGGGTTTGCAATTCTTGTAATAGCAATGTTGAGTTTTCCATTCATACAATTAAGTTTTTTTTGCACATTCATCTGTAATTCTTCGATTCTTCGAGGTTTACCTTCTATTAATAACTTTGGAAATCCCATATAGATTATGACTTGAATCAGATCGATTCTTTTTTGAATCTTTATCCGTGCAATTCCCTCGATACCAGAAGATATTCTCATATTTTTTTGTACATAATTCTTGATACAATCCCGTATTTTTTCATCTTCTTGTAGACTCTCGGAATAATTTTTTGGTTGTGCAAACCAAAGAGAATGATGACTTTGGGTTGTACCAAGTCTGAAACCGAGCGGATTTATTTTTTGTCCCATAATCCCCCACTATTATACATAAAATGTCGTATCTGTGTACTTTTTTTCTTTATAGATCCGGTTTTTTTGAAGCATAATATGGCGTATTTGCGTCTTTCATACTCTTCTTTATTTTCATACTCTTCTTCAATTTATAGATATATCTTTCAATAAACAAAAAATTCAATAAAAAATAAAAATAGTTATATGACAATTTAGCAGATAACTTTGTCTTTGAGTTTGAAGTTTTCATTTTTTTTTTTCATAGTAGTACCTTTATTTATATATATTTTTTAATTATTATTATTATTTAAAATGGATTATGATTAATAAATATATAAATATATTATTAAGATAAGAATTAAGAGAATCATATTCATATATAAATTATAAATGAGATTTAAATCTTAATGAATTATTTTTTAGTAATTTCTTAATTACTAAATTAACGACGAGATCTATTATCATTTTTCGCATGTCCCCGGAAGTTTATAGTAGGTGAAAATTCTCCCAATTTATGTCCTACCATACGATCTGTTATATAAATAGGTAAATGTTCTTTTCCATTATGGATAGCAATCGTATGACCAATCATTGTGGGTATAATGGTAGATGCYCWKNACATTCATTTCAATATGAACAACACTTCACTTTCCCATTCACATGTAAAATTCAAAGGAAATGGAGATAAAATAAATAGAACAAAATGGAATTTAGATTGATATTACTAGTTCTATTCTTACTGGCGAGCCACGACAATTGCACCTATCAAAGCAGCTAAAAGAATTATTGAAATGAGTTCAAATGGAAGAAAAAAATCTGTTGATAAATGAATTCCAATTTGTTGACTATTATTTATCAAATCTTGCTCTATAATCTGATTTGATCTTGTAGTCCAAATAATCCCGTACCATGATATATCTGGAATAGTAGTTATTAGTGAAACAAAAATACTTGTACAAACCACCAAAGTAACTCCATCCCCAACGGTCCAAAGATGAAAATCTTGGTAATATTCTGAACCATTTATGAACATCACAGCAAATATGATTAAAACATTTATAGCTCCTACGTAAATAAGTAGCTGTGCTGCAGCTACAAAATGGGAGTTTGATAAAATATAGAATAAAGATATACAAACAAGAACCAGTCCCAATGAAAAGGCAGAAAAAATTGGGTTGGTAAATAATACTACTCCTAGACTTCCTAATACAAGACCTGATCCCAGAAAGATTAAAAGAAAATCATGTATCGGTTCAGGTAAATCCATTAGATGTAAAATAAAAGATAAATAAATTGAGATTTCATGACCTTATTGATACGACCAGGAAAAGATTTTATATACTAAATTCCTAATTGAATTAAATCCTAAGGAGTGTGAATTCATCTAGGTACAGTTATAGGACTAATCTAATTCTTTATACGAACGAGTATTCGAAACTATTTCGAAACTATAAACTATATTAATAAAATTATATAAATCTAAATAGAAATAAAGAATCTTATTTGAATTGAATTGTTCTAATTGTATAATCGTCAATTACTGACATTGGTAAACGGCCCAAAGCAATTTGATTATAATTCAATTCGTGACGATCATAAGTCGAAAGTTCATATTCTTCAGTCATTGATAAACAATTTGTTGGACAATACTCAACGCAGTTACCACAAAATATACAGATCCCGAAATCAATACTGTAATTAAGTAATCGTTTCTTTCGAATATCAGTTTCCAGTTTCCAATCAACAACGGGTAGATCTATAGGACATACACGAACACATACTTCACAAGCAATGCACTTATCAAATTCAAAATGGATTCGACCGCGGAAACGTTCCGATGTTATTAATTTTTCATAAGGATATTGAATAGTTACAGGTAAACGATTTGCGTGGGCTAAGGTAATCATGAAACTTTGACCAATGTACCTTGCAGCTCGTACTGTTTGTTGACCATAATTCATGAACCCAGTTACCATAAGGAACATATCGTGAATATCTATGAATATTTTTGTTTTGTTTCTTTCTCTTGTTTGAGACAAGTTATGAATATAGAGTATCAATCTTTTACAGTGAAAATAGTCGAAACGAAGTTGTTAATAATAGATTACCCAGAGAAATAGGTAAAAGAAATTTCCATCCAAGATTTAATAATTGATCCATTCTTAGCCTAGGCAAAGTCCATCTTGTTGTGATAGAAAGGAACAAGAACAAATAAGTTTTAGCTAATGTAATAAAGATACCAATTGTAGTTCCAAAAACTCCATATGTTTTATTTATTTCAAAAAGCTCAGAAACAAATATGTACGGAATAGAGATATTCCAACCGCCCAAGTAAAGAACTGTTACAAATAATGAAGAAACTAATAAGTTTAAATAGGAAGCAACGTAAAATAAACCAAATTTTATACCCGAATATTCGGTTTGATAACCTGCTACTAATTCTTCTTCTGCTTCTGGTAAATCAAAAGGTAATCTTTCACATTCCGCTAGGGAAGAAATTAGAAAAATGATAAAACCTATAGGTTGACGCCATAAATTCCATCCCCAAAAACCATATTTTGATTGCGCGTCAACTATATCAACTGTACTTAAACTGTTAGATAATCCTAGTCGGTGATAACATTACTGTTCCCATCGCTATTACAGAACCGTACATGAGATTTTCACCTCATACGGCTCCTCGAAGGCCATAAATAAATCTAAGGGACCGGGCCGGTTATTTATCTTGATATATCCCTAGGATAGATAGGATTCAAATCCATTGGACGGTCCTGAATTAGACCAATTGAATTCTGTCTGTTATAATAATAAATACAAAAAGGTACTTCTGAATTGATCTCATCCCTTAACAATTTTAATTTGTTGAGTAATAATTGAATTCTTCAATTCAATAAAATACTCCTTTAGAATTCTCAATAACCCGTCGTTTTCGATTACGTAAAAAAATTAGACACTAGTTTATGAATTATGACATAAATTGTATTTCCATGAATATGGATATAAGAAAGAATCCAAAGGGATCCCTCTTTTTTTTTTTTTTATTCTATTCTTTTGTTTTTTTTCGTTCCTATTCTTCTTTTTTTTTATGTGCAAAACTAAAAGGGACTTAAAAAAAAATTAAAGGATTATTTCGTTTCTGATAGTTATTTATTTAATGAGTGGATAGGAGCATACTCTGGATCGGAATTGTGGGGAGTACTGCCTGATTTTTTCTACCAACTTAAAGCCCCAATTTGTATTCTTTTTATATTATGCAGAAATGCTCTTTTGGAGAATTTACATAATCTCCATTACTAATCCTTTGTGTATCTTGGTCTTTCTAACCATCCACGCATTTTTTATCAATCTCCCCTTATGGTAATACATGTATGGTAATTCATACAAAGGATAGTAAAAACTCAATAAGGTTGGTCTTTTAAGCCCGCTTCAAAACAGGATGACTAATCAACCAATTTTGGGGTAAACGCTTTCTTCCGCTTATAATTTTTTTACACTTAATTCTTATACATAGAAAATGAGACTCAATATTTTTACTGCAGATTCAAATGAAATTCAAATCATAGTATATTAATTCTATATCTATATATTATCTATATATTGATATATTAATAATTAAAAATAATTTTATATTAATATATATTAATATTAAATATTTTATTATATTCTTAAATATTATATATTCAAAATACAAACAAATATATATCTATAAATATATATCTATTTTATTTATATTTAATTTTTTTACTAAATATATTGAATTTCAATTTCATTAAATTAATAATTAAAATTAGAGAATATTATAGAATATTAGAATATTAAATCAATGAATAATGAATAAATAGAAGCTGTTTTATTTCACTCATATAACTATCTGATTTAGTTCATCAATCCGAATTCCGAATAAAAATAAAATAATGAAAATCCAAAATCAGGATATCTATTCCATTTTTTCTACCCCTTTCCTATAAAGAAAAGAAGAAAAGAAATAAAGACGAAAAGAAAGGAGCATGGAAAAGTTTCTGTCTCAACGAATCACACGTAGAGATATTGATAACACACATAGAGTTAATGGTATTTCATAACTTATCGATTGAGCAGCAGCCCGTAGACCACCCAAAAAGGAATATTTATTATTTGACCCATATCCTGACATAAGAAGTCCAATGGGAGCAATACTCGAAATAGCAATCCATAAAAAAACACCGATATTGAGATCAGCTAAAACAAAGTTATAGCCAAAAGGAATTACTGAATAGCTTACTAGAATTGATATGACTGATATGGATGGTCCAATACTGAATAAACGAATATCTCCCCTAGATGGAATAAGATTCTCTTTGAAAAGTAGTTTTGTTCCATCTGCTAGAGCTTGAAGAACTCCCAAAGGACCGGCGTATTCAGGTCCAATACGCTGTTGTATCCCTGCGGATATTTCTCTTTCTAACCATACAATCACTAGCACACCTATTGTGATTCCCAATACAAGAGTCAAAATAGGGACAAGTATCCATATAATTCCATAGACCTCTTTTAAAGATTCCAATCTGGAAAAAGAATTAATATCTTGTACTTCTGTTGTATCAATTATCATTTCAACGATCAACTTCTCCCATAATGATATCTATGCTACCTAGTATTGTCATAATATCAGCCAATTTCATTCTTTTAACTAACTGAGGAAGAATTTGCAAATTGATAAAACCCGGGGGACGAATTTTCCATCTCCAAGGAAAACCATTCTGATCCCCTATTAGAAAAATTCCTAATTCTCCCTTTGGGGCTTCAACTCTCACATAAAGTTCTTGTTTCGGTAATTCAAAAGTCGGAGACGGCTTTTTACTAATGAATCGATATTCAAAATCATTCCATTCTGGATCCTTTTCTCTATCAAAGCAGCGGATTTCTAAATTCTCATATGGCCCTCCCGGAATTCCTTCCAGAGCCTGTTGAATAATTTTTATGGATTCTACCATTTCACCAATTCGTACTAAATAACGAGCTAATGAATCTCCTTCTTTTTGCCATTGAACTTCCCAATCAAATTCCTCGTAACATTCATAATGATCAACTTTACGTAGATCCCATTGTATTCCGGAAGCCCGAAGCATTGGTCCTGATAAACCCCAATTTATTACTTCCTCTCCACCAACAATGCCTACTCCCTCAACCCGTTCTAAAAAAATAGGATTTCGCGTAATAAGTTTTTGATATTCAACAACCCTTGTTAAAAAATAATCGCAGAAATCCAAACATTTATCTATCCAGCCATGAGGTAGATCAGCCGCTACCCCTCCGATACGAAAAAAATTATGCATCATTCTCATACCTGTGGCAGCTTCGAATAGATCATATATTAATTCTCTTTCTCTGAAAATATAGAAGAAAGGGGTTTGTGCACCAATATCTGCCATAAAAGGTCCCAGCCATAGTAGGTGAGAAGCTATACGACTCAACTCCAACATAATTATTCGAATATAGCTGGCTCTTTTAGGTACTTGAATATTTCCTAACTGTTCCGGTCCATTTACGGTTATTGCTTCTGTGAACATAGTAGCTAAATAATCCCAACGTGTTACATAAGGCAGATATTGTACAATTGTTCGGTTTTCTGCAATTTTTTCCATCCCTCTATGTAAATAACCCAATATTGGTTCACAATCAATAACATCCTCACCATCTAGAGTAACAATAAGTCGAAGAACACCATGCATTGATGGATGGTGAGGACCCATATTGACTATCATGAGGTCTTTTCTTGTAGCTGGGGCATTCATAGGTTTTTCCTCGATTCATTCTTCCATGAATTGCTTAAAACAAAAATTAGTTCATCAAAATTCAAGATCTAATAAATCGAATAATTCAAAACGACTCTTCAAATTAATTAGTTTGTGGCTCCCGAATATCCAACTGATTAATTAAATTTTTATAACGTATTCCATTTTTCTTTGACAAATAAGACAGGAGTCGCTTCCGTTTTCCCAGAATTTTACGTAAACCCCTTTGAGATAAATAGTCTTTTCTGTGCAATTCCAAATGTGAAGTAAGTCTTCGTATCTTATTGGTGAAATTGAATACTTGAAATTCAATTGATCCCGGGTTTTCTTCTTTTTTTTCTTGTGAAATAACGGATATAAATGATTTTTTTACCATAAAAAAATGAAAGCTTGTCTTTCCCCCCCCCTTTTTTATTTTATAGAGTCTAGATATTTTTATTGATCAGTAATAATAATGACACTCATTTTCAATTTGGTATATACAATAGTCTTAAATTTCTTAAGAGTTCCTGATTTTATTTTTCAAATAAATTTTGATTAATCAACCCAATTCAAATAGGTATACAAAAAATACTATATTTATGCATTCACAAAAATTGTAGACTTCAAATAAGAAGATTTTGTTGATTCGTTTATAGATCTAATAGATAGGATATATCGTTGAATTAGTATCGTGCCTCAGAATAGAGGGTAAGACAATGCGTATGTGCATCTATTTGTTTTCGCATACCAGATATGTTACGAGAAATAGAAAAAAGAAAAATGTAGATTAACGAATTTTCAATCGTGGATACATATGTATCCTTACCATACTGAAACGGCTGCCATTATTGGTATCAAACCAATAGCGATTCATACAAGCTAAATCTTCTAATCGATAATTTGGCCAAAGAAATAACTTTAAATTAATTAGTTTTTTTTTATCTCTATCAAGATCTTTACTTGTAGCCAAAACTTGACAGCAATTATTCACTTTATTCTCATTGTAAAATGCCTTATTTCTATGCACACTATTTCTATTCCTAGGATTGAAACAAATTAGAATTCTCAATTCTCTACGGCGTCTAGCGGATAAAATATTTTCAGGAACAAGCAAATCATGATTATTTTTTTCTTTATTTTCAGTCAGCTTTTGATCTCTTGTTCTTGTAATGGATTTCTTAATGGATTTATCCAAATTTTTCTTATCAACTTTTTCTCGGTATCTTTGATTAATTTGGTGCTTTCTCTTATGAATCAACGAAAGGCCTATGGTTTGATACATATTAAATTGTTCATGGTTTTTTCTAGACAAACGAATTGGTTCGATACTCAATATTCCTTTTTTCATCAATTCCGTATTTTTATTCAATTCTGTAAGAGTGAAATCCTTCTGATTCTTAATTTTCATAATATCTAGACTTAGTTCTCCTCTTTGAATAGAGGCTATAGCAATTTCTTTTATATTTTTCAGTCTAAGCAGGAGACAATATACTTGGATATTATTCATTATTCTTTCATTTAAGGAATCATGCCAGTTCAATTGAAAAAGCAAATACCTTCTTAGGAAGCAATTAAGTTCTGCTTCGATGTTGTTCGTGTATCTATTTTTTTTTACACCCTTTTTTATGTCGGATCCTGCATAATCTTCTTTAACATCTTTTTCTTTCTTTGAAAGGGATGCTTCAAGATTTAGTCGACTTGCATATTCTGTTTTTCCTTTATTTCGAGTCTCTAACTCTAATTCAAGATATTTTTTTTTTTTCCATCGTCTAAAAATATCTATTTTTTTCTTTTCCGTGATGTTTTTCTTTTGACTAACATTTTTATTAAAATTGAAAAAAAGGAATCTTATTGGTATGATCCATGGGTTACTCGTATATGCATTATAAAATCTAAAAATTTTAGAGAAGAAAAAAAATTCCCGATTCGCTATAGAACGATTTAGTATTTCTACATTCATTCCCATCCAATCAAAAAGGTTTTTTTTTTTATTGGATGGGTTGATTTCTTGATGAAGCATAAAATAATAATCGGTATCGATCGAACCCCCAAAATGCACTTTATTTCTAAGACAAAAATTAAGAATTCTCCAATCAAAACACTTTCTATCCAGATTTTTTTCCATATCTAGAATAGAATCTTCTACTATATAATTCTTGATAGGAATATCATCCGTCATATCAAAATTTTTTTTTTTACGCGTGTTGGAATTATAAGAAATCGCTTGGTTATTATTTGCTTGGAATGACGATCTATATCCATAAATATATGAGTCCTTCTTATCTGCATAATTAATAGATTTACATGATAAAAGATCATACCCATATAGTTTTTTCATTTTTTTTTTTTTATTTGTTAATGAGTCTATTTCTTGTTTTTTGTAAAGAATTAATCCGTTTTTTTCATATGAATGATATTTGGTTAAATCTTTATTTTGAGCCACATGGCGTTCATTCATTTTATTTCGCCATTTTTTGGATACTAATCTAGACCATCCATTCTGAGATAAATCGTATTGATAATGACCCTTTAACCAATTTGTCCATTGATTCATTACAGAATTGGGAGCGCTCTTATGTTTTAATTTGGAATGAGATATTCCTTGTACTCCAAAAAAATAATCCTTTATTTCATTCTTAAGAAAAAGAGGTGTTCCGTGATATTCAAAAACGTATCTTAATTTATACTTATATAAGTTAATAACTTGTGTTTGTGATAATTTGTAAAATACATATGCTTGTGACAAAGAGGATGCGTCACAAAAATTCTGTGAATTCGTATTCCTAATATTAAAAATTGATTTTTTTATAGTAGAAATAAAGTGAATTAGACTTTGATTTTTTTTATCACTTCTTTTTCTTTCTTCATTTGCTTCATTATTGTAAATGTATTTATTAAGAATTTTTTTTGTTGATTCAAGAAAAAGTTGTACATTGATTCTAGGAATATTAATGATACATAGAAAGATATCTATATATACCCTTTCTATGAAAAATTTAAAAAAATAATGTGATTTGCGAGAGAATCGAAGATTCTTTTTTTGTAATATGTGCCAAATATTTTTTTGTAATTCTAATCTTTTATCATCATAAGTTGTTTTCTTAGAACAAATATTTCTCTCTGAACCTTTTTTCTTGTCTTTTTTAAATTTTTCTATTTGTTTTATGATTTTCTTTGTTCTATCATTCAAATCTTTTATTTTTTTTTCTGTCAATGAACAGTCTGTCCAATTAATAGATTGAATTGGAATGGTGGATTCGTAAATCATTGGATTACTCTTTGTTGAATCTTTTTGAATTTCATTCAATTCATATATTTTTCTCAATCCAAATATAAATAAAAGATTTGATAATGATAGTTTTTTTATTTTTTCTTTTAGAAATAGAATCCTTTTGAGAATACTTTGGATGATCCATTGTGCTCTTTCTTTTGTTATATTTAGAAAAGATTTTGTTCTTTCGTTTAATACTTTTAGAACTAGAAAAGAACTCTTTTTCAAAATTTTTATTTTTTTTTGAAGTTCTTTAAAAATGGGATTAAAAAACGAACGTCGGTTTCGGGGAGAAGAAGAAAAGGGCAATTCTACTTCCATTCCGAAAACTGTTAAAAATAAGAAATCCATTTTTTTCACTTTTTTTTTCATTGGATCCTTTTCCTTTTGAGGGGATCGTAGCTTATATCTGTATCTGTGCCAAGGTTTCAGACGAAAAGGAAAAAGGACCTTTATTTGAAAACCCTCAGTTAGCCAGTTTTTCGGAAATTCTGTTTCGGATAATGGAACGCCATTATAGGTGCATTTAATATACATTTCTCTATTCCAATCCTTTAAATCCTCTGACCATTCGGGAGATTGAAATAATAGTATACGAACGATATTTTTAGTTATTATCAATGAGGGTAATAGAATATATTTTCTAATAATCGAATGGGTTACTAATAAAAAACCTCTTATTACTTGAGCATATACAATGCTATCCCAGGCTTCCGCTATTTCCATACGCTTTGCTTCCTCTTTTTTCTTAATCTCTTTTTTCTTTTCCTTTGTATAATTCGAAATTATCAATTCTGTATTTTTCTTTTTCCACATCCAATTTAGAAAAAAGATTTTCATTGGCTCGAAAATATCAAAAGAAAAGAAAGAGGGTTTGTCAATTTTGTCCAAAAA